ATTATTTTAGTGTAATTTTTACCTCCCGCGATTAACAAGAACACAGAATCACGCCCTGTAGGATTTGAACCTACGACATCGGGTTTTGGAGACCCACGTTCTACCGAACTGAACTAAGAGCGCTTTATTATCACAATAAATATTTTGTAACCCCAATTTATCTTGCATATATATATACTATAAAAAAAAAAAATGAAATATTTATTTAATTATGTATGTACAATTTTATTAATTGATCTCAATTGATCCCTCGTTACTGCTCAGAAGATAAGTAATAGGTAGGGATGACAGGATTTGAACCCGTGACATTTTGTACCCAAAACAAACGCGCTACCAAACTGCGCTACATCCCTTTCAATTGGTCTACAGTGTCATTGTAGAGAATCCCTGTCTTGTTTTCCACATCTTTATTTCCTACATTGATATACACAAACTATCTTATCATTTCTTCCTTCTTACTTTTGGTCTCATATATCATATAACAAACATATAATATGGTAAAAGACTTATATAAAGTATGAAATAAATATGAAATCTACCACAAAAAATTAATATTTTTTAGGAATTTAAGGCGGAAATGGACGTATTTTTTTTCTTTTAATAAATATCTATTTTGTACATTTCAATTTGAATTAGGAACTCCGCGTACAAGTGGTAAGTCATTAACTACATATACACATCCGGTCATATATGTATTACCATTATGTATTACAAATTCTAATAAAATTACAATAACGAATACAGAAAGAGGAGTTTTTAAAATGCGAGATCTAAAAACATATCTCTCCGTGGCACCGGTAGTAAGTACTCTATGGTTCGGGTCTTTAGCAGGTTTATTGATAGAGATCAATCGTTTTTTTCCGGATGCGTTGATATTCCCCTTTTTTTCATTCTAGCTATTGATATGGGAAGGGGGAAGAAGATTAGAGATACAATCAAATATCTGTAACTAATCCCTACCCCTCCCTTCTTTTTTTCTTTGTTTTTTTTTTCTTTTTTTACTTATTCTTTCTAAAAAAAAAAAAAAAAAAAACAAAGAAAAAGCGGTTTCACCCTCAGTGAAACTATGAACTCGGGCTCAGGCTCAAATTAAATTAATAATAGAATGGAAATGCGGTGGTTGGGGCAACAATATCATACAAGATACTTAACTGAAAATGAAATACTGTACGGCAATTAAAAATTATAAATATAGTTAGAAATCATTATATTACTTATTATTTATTACTATATTGATTATTGATTGCAACAAAATATTTCTTTCATAATTTGATTTCGAGTTACCTGCTTCTATTTTTGTGTCCTTTCTTCTTCCTTGCTTCGGGTCGGAAAATTAAAGAATTGAGTGAATCAAAAACCAAAGGAGGTTCATGGCTAAGGGTAAAGATGTCCGAGTAACGGTTATTTTGGAATGTACCAGTTGTGTTCGAAATCGTGTTAATAAGGAATCAATGGGCATTTCCAGATATATTACTCAAAAGAATCGACACAATACGCCTAGTCGATTGGAATTGAGAAAATTCTGTCCCTGTTGTTACAAACATACGATTCATGGGGAGATAAAGAAATAGATCGACCCGATCGCTCGTGTGTCAGTCTTCCAAGGAAGATGAAAAATTACATATTATATATAACAATATATATATATATATAATTTATTTGAATTTATTTTTGAATTTATTTAAATATAAATAAATATAAACAAATAAATATAAACAAACCAAATCCTATTTCGATCGGATCAAAGATGATGTAGAATTAAGAAATAGGATTGGGATTTTCAGGATAAGGAATAAACAAACCATGGATAAATCCAAGCGAATCTTTCTTAAATCTAAGCGATCTTTTCGTAGGCGTTTGCCTCCGATCCAATCGGGGGATCGAATTGATTATAGAAACATGAGTTTAATTAGTCGATTTATTAGCGAACAAGGAAAAATATTATCTAGACGGGTGAATAGATTGACCTTAAAACAACAACGATTAATTACTATTGCTATAAAACAAGCTCGTATTTTATCTCCGTTACCTTTTCTTAATAATGAGAAACAATTTGAAAGAAGCGAGTCAACCGCTAGAGCTGCTGGTCTTAGAACCAGAAAAAAAATAGGTTGACTCTTCAATTGAATTGAATCAAAATAAAATTCCAATCCAAACTCAAATGCGGATTGACGTTTTTTTTTTTGTTCGAAAAATCGTAAAATCGAAATGTCCTGTCGTAAGAAAAAAAATGGGAGAAGAGGAATAAATATTTTTTATTTAACGTCTTTCTTCATTTTGATGACTTTATCATATTTTATCATACTAATTTCTACTCTACCTTCCCAGAGTTCATTCTCCAGGGAACTCCATTTAAACTATTCCAACGGATTCCTTCCAATCTCTTTATTTTATGATCTCATTGGAAATCATATAAAGACAACTCTTATTTAATATAGCTATTTGTGCAAGTATTTTACGATTAAGAAGTAACTGTCTCTTGTACAGATTGTGTATAAATTTACTATAACTAAAGTATACTTTATTCTCGCGAATTACTGCATTTATCCGAGTGATCCACAACCGACGAAAATCTCTCTTTTGTCTACCTCTATCCCGATGAGCCGAAACCAAAGCTCTTATTTTCTGTTGAGTAATAGTACGAGTAAGTCTTGAATGAGCCCCTCGAAAGGTTGATGCAAATAAACGAATTTTTGTTCTACGTCTTCGAGCTATATACCCTCGTTTAATTCTGGTCATTGAATAAATGAAACTTTGATGAATAACTAATCGATTTCCTTTCTTTCAGTTATTCCCTTCCCCTAGTCTATTAATAACAAAACGGATTCTTCCAATGTATAAAATTTAAATTCCAATGGCTTTTGCTACTATAACCTTCCCGACCACGATTTTTTTTTTTTTTTTTTCTAGGTGAAATGCCTAGAAAAAAATTGTATTGATATTAGGTATCAAAAACACATAAAAGTAGTAAATATAAATGGATATAGTGGGTTCCATCGTTTCTATGGTTACTTCTTAAACGGTGAGGTCCTCTCTATACACCGGAGCCCTTCTTTCATTTAATCAATGTTATTGTTAACTTGTACAGTTCACACTCTTTGGCTCTACCCATAATTATCCAGTACGAGGTCTTTCACAATGAGATCTACTTATACAGTAACGGTATTTAATTATGAAGATTAGCTGAGTAGCTGACCCTGTTAGTCCGTTCTTGCAAGAGTAAGGTATAATTTTTCTGCTTTTTAAAATAGTATTTCCCCTGCTTAATGGATATCATTTGCTATCAATGGAGAATTCTTTCTCATCTTATAAAACGAGTTGATTGGATTTGCACCAACGGAAACCATACATTTGATACCACAATAGAAGAATAGATCTTTTTGATTTTTAGATATTGAATGGAGTTCTTCCATTCTAGTCTATTCACTGGTACTGATCGTTGATACTGGATCAATTGTTTTCTTTCTTTTGTCCTAGCCCATGATCTGAACGAGTCGCACATACACCCTAGTACATGTTCCTCGTCGCTGAGGACATCCCCCAAGAGCGGGGGATTTCGTGACATTTCTGATTGGCTGTCTTGTGTTTCTAATAAGTTGTTTAATAGTTGGCATATTGAATCATATACATAATGGGCTGGTTTAGATCGATCTTAACCGGATGATTATGAATTATTTTATTTGTATATTAATAGATTAATGAATAGAATATTAAATCCGGTAAGAAGATAAAATCTCAAATCACCAATTCGTCTGAAATTTTTGTTATTTTTTCTTTTTTATTCAGTCGCTACAAGATCAACAATTCCATGAGCTTGGGCTTCTGTTGCTGACATAAAAACATCTCTTTCCATATCTTCGGATACAACCCATAAGGGTTTGCCTGTCCTTTGTACATAAACCCTTGTGACGGTTTCGCGCAGCTTCAAAAGTTCTTCCGCTTCCAAGATAAATTCTCCCGTCTGTGCCTCATAAAAAGAACTAGCAGGTTGATGGATCATTACCCTGATGATATAACATAATAAATGTTTATTCTATCTCGCATGATGGTAAGGTGAAGAGATAAAGAATAATAAAATATATAATTGAACAACCGTACAGGCATCTTTTACGCATTGCATACGGCTCTATAATGGAATTCGTTTTTACCTTACTTAAATATCAAATAAATTAAATATAGGGTCTATCAGACTCGGGTTGGTAAATGATCCAATAACCACCCTTCTTTTTGTTTTTGGAGTAGTTCAAAAATACTATGATGGCTCCGTTGCTTTATATATTTATTTCGTCTGTTATTTAGCAATCCCAAAGTTTCTTTTTTTTTTTTTCAAATAAAAAAACAAGATTTTTTTTTTATTTTCATATTCTTTCATAACCTAAATATTGTTAAGAGCCTCCCGGCGTGAAAACAAAAAAGTTTGTGACGCTGAAATAGGCTTCCCGATAGATTAGATAAAATCGGAAATACCTTTTATCTCATACTACTCTTTCGATACATAATTTAAGGGTTAAAAAAATTTATCATATCGAATTCGAAGTGCCATGCTATTATTACTTAATATTCATATTTCATATAGCGCGAAGGCATAGTCTTCTTTTTTCTCTCAAATCAAATAAAAAACTCATTGGCGCCAAGCGTGAGGGAATGCTAGACGTTTGGTAATTTCTCCTCCGACCAGAATAAAAGATCCCATTGAAGCGGCTAATCCCATGCATATTGTCTGTATATCTGGTCGCACAAATTGCATAGTATCATAAATAGCTACTCCGGGTATTACCCATCCGCCAGGAGAATTTATAAACAAATATAGATCTTTGGTATCATCCTCTATACTGAGATATACCATAAGACCAATAAGTTGATTCGAGATCTCGCTATCAACCCCTTGGCCTAAAAAAAGTAATCTTTCTCGATAAAGTCGGTTGATTGGGATAAAGTTGTATCCCTTAGAAACCGTACATGCACCTTTTGATGCATACGGTTCAACAAAAATAACGAAAAAAAATAAAAGAATCAATGTGTAGATGTAGATTCTAGCGCTTTCTTTTATTTTTTTTTCTCATACCAGGCTTTTAACTTATAAAAAGGGGCTTTTCTTTCATTTTTCAAAAAAGATGGGCCTGTTTTGTTTATCTATAAAAAAAAATTACTAAATTTATCTAACTAACTTTTCATTGATGTATTGTTTCATCGAGATACAATCTCAATCGCGATGTAATTTTCTTGTTCCTGAATGGGCTTCTTCAATTTTTTTAGGTTTATGCTCTACTCCGAGTAAAGATCCGCCCGATTTGGATTTGCACATATATGACAAATGCCCCAATACCACGTCCTTTTGCTACGACTTCCTTTTTACAATTTATTTCATGTCTTACAACAGATATTCAATGCATTCATCATATTACTCGATTGATTAACAGTTTGAGATCACTTCTATTATAAATATATAAAGAAATAGAATATGATAGAATATAGTAATCATAAATAGATTTATTACCGGTTTTTTTCTAAACGGAGCCTGGATACTTCATTTTATTGGCCTAACCAAGATAACCATAAATTATTCTAATTGATAATATTAATCTGTATACCCTCCCGAAAAAATGGATCTAATTGAACTTCACGCTCCAAATTTTTGATAATTCAATCAATCTTTCTTGGGCGAAGGGGAGGATATCTCGATCGGGGAAGAGAATGGGGAAATACCATATGACCCAATATATCTGACAAGTCGCACTATACGTCAATCCACAATGCATCTTCCTCTCCAGGACTTCGAAAAGGTACTCTTGGAACACCAATAGGCATTAAATAAAAGAAAAATTAAGTACTATATCTCACTTTGATGTGAAAGCGTAACAATGGATTTAGTGTCCTACTAATATTGGCCTTTATCATATTTTATCCATAGATTGACTAAGTTCATAAAAAAAGATAAAGAAGACAAAATGAATAAAGGAAAATTATTACAAATAAGTCCTTTGAATGATGAACAAATATATATATGCATTCACTCATATAAAATGGTATCAACTCCCCTACCATTGCGTATTGGTACTTATCGGGTGTAGAATAGATCTGCTTCTTTTTGTTCCTACGAACAAAATAGTTTCATTATTACTAAAAGTAATTGAAAAGAATCAAACAAATCAAACAAATATTAATTCTTTCCCCAAGATAATCCACTAAAAAGAGGGTCCACAGCATAGTTTTTTCCAATGCAATAAAGTTACATTGTGTCTATTTTTCATTGATAAAGGGGTATTTCCATGGGTTTGCCTTGGTATCGTGTTCATACCGTCGTATTGAATGATCCCGGTCGTTTGATTTCTGTCCATATAATGCATACAGCTCTGGTTGCTGGTTGGGCCGGTTCGATGGCTCTATACGAATTAGCAGTTTTTGATCCTTCTGATCCTGTTCTTGATCCAATGTGGAGACAGGGTATGTTCGTTATACCCTTCATGACTCGTTTAGGAATAACCAATTCATGGGGCGGTTGGAGTATCACAGGGGGTACTGTAACGAATCCGGGTATTTGGAGTTACGAAGGTGTGGCCGGGGCACATATTGTGTTTTCGGGCTTGTGCTTTTTGGCAGCTATCTGGCATTGGGTGTATTGGGATCTAGAAATATTTACTGATGAACGTACAGGAAAACCCTCTTTGGATTTGCCTAAGATCTTTGGAATTCATTTATTTCTATCAGGGGTGGCTTGCTTTGGTTTTGGTGCATTTCATGTAACAGGATTGTATGGTCCTGGAATATGGGTGTCCGATCCTTATGGACTAACTGGAAGGGTACAATCCGTAAATCCAGCGTGGGGTGTGGAGGGTTTTGATCCTTTTATTCCGGGAGGAATAGCCTCTCATCATATTGCAGCAGGGACCTTGGGCATATTGGCGGGTCTATTCCATCTTAGTGTACGTCCACCTCAACGCCTATACAAAGGATTACGTATGGGAAATATTGAAACCGTCCTTTCCAGTAGTATTGCTGCTGTCTTTTTTGCCGCTTTTGTAGTTGCTGGAACTATGTGGTATGGTTCAGCAACGACCCCGATTGAATTATTTGGTCCCACTCGTTATCAATGGGATCAAGGATACTTCCAACAAGAAATATATCGAAGAATTGGTGCTGGGTTGGCTGAAAATCAAAGTTTATCTGAAGCTTGGTCTAAAATTCCCGAAAAACTAGCTTTTTATGATTACATCGGCAATAATCCGGCAAAGGGGGGGTTATTCAGAGCGGGCTCAATGGACAACGGGGATGGAATAGCTGTTGGGTGGTTAGGACATCCTATCTTTAGAGATAAAGAGGGGCGCGAACTTTTTGTACGTCGTATGCCTACTTTTTTTGAAACATTTCCGGTTGTTTTGGTAGACGGAGACGGAATTGTTAGAGCCGATGTTCCTTTTAGAAGGGCGGAATCTAAATATAGTGTCGAACAAGTAGGTGTAACTGTCGAGTTCTATGGCGGCGAACTCAACGGAGTCAGTT